GCCACAAATAATTGAAATTCAATTTCTTGATCTGTATCTTCCATTTTTGGAAACTTATGAAGTTCTTCCGTCAAGCCTTGGTCAATGAACCTACAAAATCCGTCAAATTGTATCTGACTAAACCCTGGTATTATATACATTCCCTCATTTCCATCCCGGAACATCTTAAGTTTTCCGTTTATCGAAAAAATCCAATTATTGGCTCACTCTTCATTGAACCATATAGATTGATCTAGCAACGATGGAATGTATATTCTTTTGAAAACAACATGAAATTTTATCCAACCCCATATATATGTATTAAATACGTATGAACGGAGGAATAAAAAAAATTGACTCAAATTCAAATTTGCGACAGATACAAATGGAAATGAATTGATAAAACATTCCTGGAAAAAAATTCTGCCACTTAGACAGACTTATGGAGTTTTGTATAGAATATAAAAATGGATCCAATTTCTACCTATTATTATGATATTACGATCGGATTGGGTACCATAAATGGATTCGGGATTGAATCTGTTCTCTATGAATGAGATAAAGACAGAATAATCAGGAACATATAGAGTTGACTTTGATTTTAGCACTTAATTTATTTCATCGATTCCGTTGTTCAAAAAATGATTCGCAGAAAGGAGAGATATTTCTACCCATTTGTTAGTAGAATTAATAGAATACGATTGAAGTGTATAAGAGAAGTCGTGTTTATTAAGTACATGCAGATATAACTATCTAGCTATCCGTATATCCCATCTTTTATCGAAGTTCCCTTGAGGCAACATAGGTCGTGCTATATCCAAATTTCGATTTTATATTCAATATATTCAATGAAAAATGCAAGCACGACGATTTTCTAATAGGGATATGTAGATAAGATACCTGACTAGGTATCTGTGTAAGAATTTCTGTTCTGGGGTTTACATATACACATAATTATTGTTATAATTGAAATTGAAAAAGATTAATAGAATTGAGACTGATTAGTCGTATATCAATTTGATCTCCTTATGTCATTAAGGAAACAAAATTGGAGATCCAAATCCAAGAGCCATTTATGAATTCACAGTTAATAGTTAATGCTTCCAATTTGCCCTGAATTTTGGATTCTGTGACTGGAAATCCATTTTTGTTTTTCAAAAGAAAAAGGGGAAGTTTTAGGTGTTGTGTATTTTGAAATACTATACAATCAATCTAAGAGAACAACAGGATCCAATCAAAAAAAAAGAAATGGTTCAGTAATTCTCCAGAATATTTCCATCTATATCTATTTTGTATCGTTTTGGCGGCATGGCCGAGTGGTAAGGCGGGGGACTGCAAATCCTTTCTCCCCAGTTCAAATCCGGGTGTCGCCTGCAAAAGACTCGGAATCTCTTACCCTACTAATAGAACTCACAAAATTATTGCCCGGCAGAAGCAGAGGGAAGGGGTCGAGACTGTCGATACCCAATTTTAAGAATCCGGGGAGGGGGTTCTATAAAAGACTTTCCATTATTTCTTCAAAAATCCGGGTGTGGCCCAAACCGGTATTATACCAATATGAGAATTACCAATATGAATGAAGAAATACTCACTTAATTACTGATTACTGATGCGTTCAGGCCATTGATTTCATTTATCAATCGAATCAAATCCATAGTCAGATCAAATTCAATGGTGAGATTCAGAACTACGAAAGCCAAGGACTGTAAATCCGTGTATCCAAAGGAAGGTTCCTAAGGGACTGTAAATCCTTGCTCTTAGGATCCAAGAGGAGATTATAGGAAGGACTATAAATACTTCCTAATTACCTTACCCCACTAGCGTTTACTGACTGAGTCTTGAATTAGATTGGGTAGACTGATGGGGAATCCAATTAGGAGTTGTGGAAAGAACTAAAAATACTTTGTATCCATACAAACTCACCAGAGTCTCTGAATGCTCAGGTTTTCAATTCATTTTCAATTCATATTGTAGATTGGCTTTTATAAAAGTGGAAAAAAATTCTTTCTTTTGGATAACCCCGCCAAGAATGTAATAGGGTGTCTCCAATTGTTTCACAGAAGTAGAGACAATAAGGCTTAGACGGGAGATAGGGATATGTGATAGATAGTTATCTATCTTGATGGTACATTTTTTTTTCTGCTTTTTGTTTATGAAAGGCAACAATAGGTCTTACTATTCCTACACGTTCCATTAGTAACATTCCCTTGAGACTTCCAAGGGGGCAACCGTGTATCTTGCTTGTACTTAGTGTTTTCCGATTCCACCAGAAATCATATAGGGACTTGTTATGAATGTATTCATTGGATTGGTTCATCAATAGCGTTAGGTCAAAATCCCATTTTGACTCTGCACCATTGATTCCACTATTATTAGTGATCAATATTGGAATAATTCCTTCATATTCATAGAGATAGAGGACACGATTCACATGGATATAGTAAGTCTCGCTTGGGCTGCTTTAATGGTAGTCTTTACATTTTCCCTTTCACTCGTAGTATGGGGAAGAAGTGGACTCTAGGGATACTACTAATTGAGTTGAGTAATCGAATTGTATCAATTGTTTAATAGATCGTTCTGCAAAGCGTTTTTAAATCAAAAAATCTCCACTTCATAAATTCTACTGGAATCCAATATGAATAAGAACCTTTCGATCAAACAAATATTTTAACGACTTGGTTCCCATATTCGTATTTCGAAACTCAAAGGGATACACATGATGGGAAATTTTTTCCAACCGATTCTTTCTAAATATTCTATTTCGACGAGCCGGCTCTTACTAGAATTATGCATATTACAATGAGGAGTAGCTAACCCCTATTCTTTTTTTATTTGTTTCCCTTTTCTCTTTGCTGTTCAAAGAGGGAGACGTTCTTCTATTACGTAGATATGTACTTTCTACCTACTGAGGCGACATAGACATAGTCGTTGTCCAAAGAGGTACTACGCATAATAAGATCTTGCTTTCGTTGGGTATGCGTACTTACCGTTTTGTTTTATACTCATAGGAATCTTATTTATGCTTTATCGACTCGCCTCATGTCATGGTTCAAGCATGAAAAATCGGTGGGATCTACTACATCCTTTTCAAAATTCGAAGAAGTTATTATAGAACTCTTTGGATCATCTGTTAACGGATCAATCAATTACTTCTTTGTAATGCTAAAAAAAAAATGGCTTGGTTTTCTTTTCTTTTCTATAATATATGCCCATTCTTCCTCCATTGATTCTTTCAATGGATCCATATTGAAAATAATCAGAAACCCAGGAATTAGAAAAGTCGACGTTCGATTATTTCAGATTGATCGGGATCAATACAAATTGATGTAGCAAAGAAATAGAATTGGAGTGCTATTTACATGTACATATATATGTAGGTACATATTGTGGATTGATCTATATCAAGCCCATATCTTTCTACAATAATAGATAGTGTGGTAGAAAGAACTATATGAACCTTTCTACCATACTATCTCATATACTGAGGACTCCAACCCGACCATTTCATTTAAGACTTGGAATTTGAATCCCTTTCTTTCATTTCTTCAATCGTTGATAAGAACTAATAAGTCAAGTTTCATTCAAATTAATCACTTTGACTGACTGTTTTTACGTAGATGATAAGTAAAAAAGCAGTAGGAACTAGAATGAACAGCGCAGTAGCAATAAATGCGAGAATATTGACTTCCATAATCTCATCGTTTTTTTTGCTTCGCAATAACTCGGGATCTAATCCCATAGAGATGATAAGTCTTTCTCCCATAAATTCAATAGGATGGGTTGTATCCTGATGATACTGAATCGTATCAATATCATGAATAACAATATCTGATCTATCAAATCGATTCATCGTCGAGAATTGAATAGTATAACATAGGAAGATCTTTTATCCATACCGAATCCAAAATTGGATTCCTGGCCCAATCAAGAATCCCATTGAATTTTGCATTTCCACTCTTTTTTTTTTATAACCTGCCGTCTTCCTTATACAACCATCTGATGAAGTATCATCTAACCGGCATTCCATTGGTCACAAATCAAAACAGTAGGGATGAAATGGAAAAAAGAATGAGTTAAGTTCTAAACGAAGTTTTTTAGTCCGGTATAAAAGATCTAATATAATATTCTGACAAATTTTTTTATTTATTGATTTTGTTTTTTCTTTGATAGGGCCGTTAAAATATGAAGAAAAAGGGGGGAGTAGGTTTAATCTGAAAAGTACTCTGCCTCTGTCGAGGTAACTAGTAACTATCTATAGACTAGTAACTATACTATATTAAGTTAATTGTGTATCGTACAATAAACGAATACAAATTGTGTATGTGCTCCCGGGAAACATATGGGTACTCTATTTCATGAATCAGGAGCAATCGAAAAAGACAGACCCTACGGGTCTCTCTTGAAATCCTGAATAGGGTGATACCACTGATCAATCTACATACGTCTCTCCCCCATCAATCGGTACTAGTTGAAGTAATTGAAAGTCCCGTATTTGTTTTGTCCGATGAGAAAAGCGAAACAAAAAACACGAAAGAAATGAGGATCCCCCCGGGGATTAAATCCCGCTCCTTGTCCCCCCCCTTCACAGAAAATGGAGAGATGAATTGATGGATTCATCGGATTCTAGGTCGGGACTGACGGGGCTCGAACCCGCAGCTTCCGCCTTGACAGGGCGGTGCTCTGACCGATTGAACTACAATCCCGGGGAAATGAGATGTACAGCATACATATTCTTATAATTTCATTCGAGCCCTTTCATTGAAAATCGACGTCTTTCTTGTAACAGAAATACGAGTGATATACTGATATCTACATAGATATGGACTCTAGTGAGAGTGACACGGATTACTAGTAACCCTGTGGTTATTTTATTGCCAAATCGATTAATAATCAACCTTTCAATGAAAAAAAAAAAAAAAAGAGTCTTTTTTTTTTTTTTCTTTATTCTTTTCCTTATACTTAATATTTAAATTTTATTTACAGACTATTAATGTCGTTAAAAAGATCAGATCAGAAACGTGTGGGAACAAATAAATAGGATATAGCAGAAAAAAAGGGCAGACTCCCCATTTCTATATATCAGACATTTATAGAGGACAAACTGGTTATATCATCCTCATGGATCGGCGAATTATTGGGCCGAGCTGGATTTGAACCAGCGTAGACATATCGCCAACGAATTTACAGTCCGTCCCCATTAACCGCTCGGGCATCGACCCAGGAAGAATCAATTCTAGGCTTATTGATAATCCATGATCAACTCCCTTTCGTCTTACCCCCAGGGGAAGTCGAATCCCCGCTGCCTCCTTGAAAGAGAGATGTCCTGAACCACTAGACGATAGGGGCATACCTGCCCGATCACCATCATACTATATATGCTCATAGTATGAGCAGTTTTTTGAAATTGTCAATATAATGGTATGACTAGATCCGAAGAATCTTTCTTGCTTACAAGATTCCATAGAATAGAATTTTTGGGTTGTTGATTCATGAACCATCCTATCTATAACAGAGGATAGGATCCTTCAGGGAGTGATTTGTCCGAAGGGCAAACCCCATTCCATAAGGATGGTGTAGAACTCGTAAATCTGGAAAAGGATCGACAAATAGTCGAAAAGATTCTTTTTTTGATTCTCTAATAATTCAGTTTAGGGAATCCCTTCATTCCATAATTCGATGAAATATCTTGGATCTATATCGGATTGATACATGTATCAATCAACCAAGCGAATCTCGTCCGGATGGGTCAATAAAAGCAAAGCAATTAGGAGCGGCCCTGAAACAATTCATTGCATTGATTTTTCTCAAATATAAATAACTCAAACTTCCTAGGTAAATCAAATTTCTTGTTTCCGAATGAACCCCGACATATACATGTACATATAGTACATACATAGATACATGTAGTAGACTCTATAGTAGCCAGTGGTTAATTCATTTTTTGAAGAAAATGGGCCCTTTTAACTCAGCGGTAGAGTAACGCCATGGTAAGGCGTAAGTCATCGGTTCAAATCCGATAAAGGGCTTTTTCTATGAAGCTCCTGTCTTAGTTTTCATTTTTCATCGGAGAATAGAGATATTGTTGATATTTGTAATAAAAGTAACCCATAATGAGTTATCATTCTAATGAGTTATAGGTATAAAGTGAAACAGTTGTTTATTATGATATGATAAGTAATCGCACTTAGTAGGAGGACTACTATGTTATGTCACTACAGGCTATACTCCTACTCATATTATTGATATTTTTGGTCCTGGGACATAGATATTCTAGATACCCAATCCCAACTGTGAATCGCCAAACCAAAGTATTCCTATTTCTCTATTGTTCTAATCAAATTCATCGGAAAAATGAGAAATCAATAAAATCAAAAGAAAAGTAAGTGGACCTGAGCCATTGAATCATGATTATATCAGCTATTCTGATATTCAAATTCGATAGAGATGAAATTGTAGAAGCGAACTTTTTCTTTCCTTGGACCACGCCACGCAAGAATTTGTCGATATTTCCGATTGAATCTTCTTGTTCCTGGATGCTCCATAGGAATAAATTGCTCTTCCTTTCCTCCACAGAGATACGTTTATTCCAAGTCACAAGAGCAATCTATTTTTCAATACCTTTCTTTGATTCCAGAAAAAGATCCGTTTTTATCTATATAGGATTTAGATATAGATATCAGATCATGGTTTCATGTACCAAATATTTCCATATTGATGCACCAGAGCATCAGATATTTTTGTTCCTCCAATGCAACGGAGAACGAGAGAAAGGATCACTTGTTTCCTAACAGTTATTTAAAAAAATGGATCTGATTGATGAGTCATAAAACAATTCAAGGTTTAGATGGTTATTAAGAATAAGAAGGAATAATAAATAGGAAGGAATAATCGAATCGAACTCATGGATTTACCTAGGTTGGTTTCTGGCCCAATAGAAAGGAAGGATTTGTATCTTCGAAACCCATTGGAAGGAGCGGTGGACGAGGAATCATTCAAAAATGATCGAACCGTCGTATGCTCTGAGAATGATATGAGGTGTTCGGAAATGGTTGAAGTAGTTGAATAGGAGGATCGATATGACTATAGCCCTTGGTAGATTTACCAAAGAAGAAAACGATTTATTTGATATTATGGATGACTGGTTAAGGAGGGACCGTTTCGTTTTTGTAGGTTGGTCTGGTCTATTGCTCTTTCCTTGTGCTTATTTCGCTTTAGGCGGTTGGTTCACAGGTACAACCTTTGTAACTTCATGGTATACCCACGGATTGGCCAGTTCCTATTTGGAAGGCTGCAATTTCTTAACCGCTGCAGTTTCTACCCCTGCTAATAGTTTAGCACATTCTTTGTTGCTCCTATGGGGACCTGAAGCACAAGGAGATTTTACTCGTTGGTGTCAATTAGGCGGTCTGTGGACTTTTGTTGCTCTCCATGGGGCTTTCGGACTAATAGGTTTCATGTTACGTCAATTTGAACTTGCTCGATCTGTTCAATTGCGACCTTATAATGCAATTGCATTTTCTG